TTGATTTAAAAGGTTTATAATTACATGTGCTCCACCAATTTTTGGTAAAAAACCATTATCTTGGATCCATGTAATTAAATTTATATAATCAATTGTTTTACCTTCTGCATAAAGTATTAATAGAGCCTTATAAATAATTTGGTGAGTCTTTAAATAAAAAGCTTCAATAGGTAATTTTTCACTAACCAAAAGAATAGCTTCAGGTATTGTTAAGATACTTCCTAGGACTAGTTTCTCAGCTAATAGATTATAAGGGAGTATTGTTTCTGAGTCAGATAATTCTAAGTCCCTCTTTTCCACAATATTCTATTCTGGTAATATTTCGATATTAATTTTAGCGATAACATCTGTTGTTAAAATAATTTCAATAACATATTCCCCTAATTCTTTAATATCAGGTAGCTCTAATTGGTTTTTATTTAAATCTATAGTTAAATCTACATTATCTATTATTAAATCTAATATATGTTTTTTTGTAATTTTACCATAAAAAATACCATTTTCAGATATTTTTTTCTTAATTGTAAATTTCCCAGAATTTTCTAACAACTCTTTATTAATAATGCACTTTTTACTAAATTGTGTTTGTTTTACTTCTGATTCTTTTTGTTGTAATTCAAATTGGTTAATTAAACTAGGTGTAGCTATTTTACCAAGTTTTAAAGGGATTAGGTAATTTCTAATATACCCTGGTTTAACTTTAATAAGAGTACCTTGTTTTCCTAATTTCTGAACATCTTTAGTTAAAATTACTTGAATTGTTTTTTTTCGCATAGGTTATATATAATAATTTATTATTATCTTTTTTAGTAACAATAATAATTGTTACTACTAGTATTGGTATTATTATTTTGAGTTAATACGATCATCTTATAGTTTAACTTCATAAAAAAGTCAAATTTTAGATACTTCTTTTTATTTGGGTTGTTTTTTTTTTTTTAATCATATATAGTTCTCTATTATTTATAAAAATATTAGAATAATAGTAATAATTTAATTAGGAGCATTATGAAAGCTATAATACAATTTATTAAAGGGGTTGAAGAAACTACTATACCTACTATTAATATAACACGGTCAACAGATGGTACTACAGGTACAGCAACTTTTATTTTTGAAGATGCTAGTCTATTTTATACAGTAGTTAACCCAGAAAGTGAAATAACAGGAATGTTTCTAATCGATAAGGAAGGAACATTAAGTACAAAAGATCTTAATGCTAAGTTTATCGAAGGAAAACCAAAAACACTCCAAGCACTTTATATCATGAAAAATGCTGAAGCATGGGATCGTTTTATGAGATTTATGGAAAGATATTCAGACGAGAATAATTTGACGTTTACTAGAGCTTAAAAAAAATTATATCTTTGGCTAATTTAACCTTAAAATATAATTGAGCTAAGGTTATCACATATATGTATCTATCTATTTTTTAATGACTATAAAATTTTATGTATATTTCTTTAAAATGGGTACAGGAGCTAATAGGACTACAAAATTTAACTTTAATTGATTTAGTCAATAGATTAACTCTTGCAGGTTTTGAAATTGAAAGTATAGATAAGAAAAAAAATTTTAAAAGTAACGACCTTATTTTGGATATTAGCTTTACAGCAAATAGGGCCGATGTATCAAATATGAGAGGGTTAATAACTGAAATAATTGCTCTTTTTGATTCTAATTTGTTTTTGCAAACACCTACCAATATAAAACCCTTAATTTTATTAAATTCATATAAAAAAACATTAAATTCAACCCAAGGCTTTTATAATCAAAATATTAATTATAGATCCTTACTAAAAAGTAGAAATTTTGAATGTTTTAAACATTATAAAATATTAAAATGGGAATACTCTATATGGGAACGTTATTTACAAAAAAAATCTTTTAGTAAAGTTATAAAAAATTTAACAAGCGAGAATCTATTACATTCTAATGACTGCCTAACTTTATTCAATATAAAAAGCCAAAAGCTAAAAATAAAAGAATCTCCTTATTGGATAAAAAAGCGATTATTATTAATGGGCTTTAAACCTGTTAATAATATTATAGATACTATAAATTATTTACTATTAGAAACGGGACAAGTTTTTTTTGCTTATGACCTCGAGACTTTACAGCAACTTACAGGAACCTCAGAAATAGTTTTTGTTCCTGGTTACGCCGAAGAAAAGTCTTTATTTCCTATAGAAGAATCAAAAACAATAGAATTAACGAAGGATGTTTTAGTTTTAAATATTAATAATAAAATAATTTCTATAGCAGGTTTAATCCAAAACTGTCATACTCTTGTAAACGCCGATACTTCGTATATACTACTTCAATATGGTTTATACGATTCAAAAAAAGTAAAAAAATCATCAAAGATTCTGGGTCTACGAACTGATTATTCAATAAAGCTTGAAAAACAAACGGACTTAAATTTAATGGAACAAGCTCATTTAAGATTAATGCATATATTTTGGTCTCAGAATATAAAGTTTGAAAATATGAGTACTAATAAAAACCTTTTTTTAAATTTAAAAAATAACTCTTCTTTACTTTCTAGGTATGTGAAACAATCTGAAAAAAAAATAAGAATCGTTTATGAAAACTTAAAAAGATTAACAGGACCTTATAATACAAATACTGAGTTAAGTAATTTCCAAATAATAACAAATTTAAAATTACTTAATTTTAAAGTTTGTTTTGAAACAGGGCAAAATTGCTATTTATTTATTCCTCTAACCAGAAGACTTGATATTGAGAGAGAAGTAGACGTTATAGAAGAAGTTGTAAGAACTATTGGGTTTAATAAGTTTGAACCTTTAAATTTAAGGAACAACCAAATAGGTTCTTTAACTAAAATTGAAAAACTTAAAAGACAATTAAGGAACTATTTTATAAATTTAGGTTTTAACGAAAGTATTCATTCTATATTGATGAAAAAAAATTCTGAAGATGAAATAAGATTAAAAAACCCACTGTTTAATGAATCATCTGCTTTAAGGTTAACCTTACTAGACGGGTTGATAGAAAAAATACAGTTTAACCAAAAAAATATTGGGAAAAGCTTTGAGACTTTTGAATTAGGAAGAATTTATAAAAATTTAGTCGATGGGAATAAAAAAGAAGTAGAAGTTATTAGTGGGGTTTTTGGAGGTAAAAACTTCCTTTCAAATTGGGGTAGTGAAAGTTCAATTATAAATTGGTTCGAAGCCAAAGGTCTTCTTGAAAATTTTCTCAAAAATTTAAATATCCCAGTCTCAATTTATTGGAACCCAGTAAATAATTATGCAACAAAATTCCATCCTAATCTTACCACTGAGTTATTCATAGGTAATCAAAAATTAGGTGTTTTCGGTCAAATACACCCAACTTTAGCTTTGAAGAATAATATAAGTAGAAAGATTTACTTATTTGAAATAGATATAGAAGTATTAAATGGTTTTTCACAGAGCAAAACTTTGATTAATTATTTACCATATTCTTCATATCCTATTTCTAATGTAGATTTAAGTTTTATAGTAAATAAATCTATATTTTCTCAAGAAATTGAACAAATAATTTCTACCTTTGGACAACCATTACTGAAATCTGTAAGTTTATTTGATTATTACTCAAAGGAGCCTATAAAAAAAGGCTATTGTAGTTTAAGTTTTAAATTACAATTTCAATCTAAAATTCGAACACTATCTAGTGATGAAGTAGCAGAACTAATTAATCCTATCATATTTTACTTAGAAAAACATTATGATATAAAATTCCAAGAATAAATTTTGTATATATCGATACTTATTATCAAACAAATAAAAAAAAATTATGCCGTTACCTACCGTTACATCAAAGTTTGATTTTAATAAATTTGGTCTAATTTTATCAAAGTATAGTTATCAAATAAAAAAAAACGATATATTAGCTGGTATTATAATAGGTCTAGAATCTAATTATGCTTTAGTTGATCTTGGACTAGAACAAATATGTTTTTTACCATTAAAAGAAATTTCTATTTATCCTACAATAGATCCACGTGAGTTATTAAATACCAATTTTGTTAGTGAATTTTTGATTCTTGATATTACCAATAACGGTAAACGGATAATTGTTTCTTTAAAAAGGTTAGAGTCAATTTATTTATGGAATCGTCTAAGACAAATTGATTTTATAAATATGACTATTTATGCCAAAATTGAAAAACCTTTAGGGAAAGGAAAACTAGTAATTTTTAATGGCTTGAGGTTTTTTGTATTAAATTTAAATATTCCAAAATATTATCTAAGAACAAATAATAAAAATCTTTTTATGCCATTTAAATTTCTTGAAATTAAAGATTATTTTCATATTGCTCATGTTAGTTCAAGGTTAGCTATCTTTAGTAAAGTAAATAAAAATTTGTCTATTGGTGAAATCTATAGAGGTAATATTACCTCTATAAGAGATTTCGGCATTTTTATTAATGTTTTAGGAATAAAATGTTTCTTACATATTTCTGAAATTTCCCAAAAGCATAATAAAATACCAAATCTTTCGTCGTTATACAAGCTTGGTGATCAGATACCAATAAAAATTATTTATAAAGATACAGAACGAGGTAGAATTTCGGTATCTTTAGAAAGGTGATTTGTTAACCACCACCAACAATTGTAATAATCTCAATTTTATCTTTTTGTCTTAGGTATTGATAATTTTTGTTTAAATAATTATTAATTTTCCCGTTATGCTGAATTATAACAAGCTCTTTCTGATGATTAAAGAATTCTAGAAGATCAAATACTTGAGAAGGTTGCGTCATATATACTTTATATTCGCAACCGTTTAAAGACACAAGTAATAAAAAAAAATTTATTTTCATTTGTTTAATTTTTCATTAGTATATCTATACAGTATATTATAGGTATCAAGGTGGGTGTAGCCAAGTGGTTAAGGCAGTGGGTTGTGATTCCGCCATCCGCGGGTTCAAGTCCCGTCATTCACCCTCGATACTTAAGCTTAAAAGAACAATTCTTATAAATTGAATTGTAGGTGTAAAATTACTGTTTAAAGTTAACAAATAAATGCTTGTGTAGCTCAATTGGTAGAGCAACTGATTTGTAATCAGTAGGTTGAAGGTTCAAGTCCTTTCACCAGCTAAATTTTTTATACATTTTATTTAATTAATATTTAAATGAGGAATTTTGAATTAAAAATTGTTGTTTAGGTATCTTTGTCTTATTAGTATTTAATTATTTATATTTATTCCTATTAACTTAATGGTTTGAGTTCGTTATTCTAAGAATACTTTTATTATTTTATTAATTAATATAATATATGAATATTTATTTTAACTAAGAATTATTTTATCGTCACCTTTAATTTATTTAATAGAATTTATAGAACATTATTTTTATAGTTTTTTAACAATATAATAATATTCCGTTGGTCCTAAATATTATTAACAAATCCAGGCAAGATAATTATGTTGTATAATATCTGTCGAGAAAGTAAGATTAAGGGCAGTTAGCTCAGTGGTAGAGCGTCTGCCTTACAAGCAGAGGGTCACTGGTTCAAGTCCAGTACTGCCCAATTCTTATTTACTTACCTTAATGGGCTCATCGTCTAATGGATAAAGACCGAAACCTTCTAAGTTTCTAATGTAGGTTCAATTCCTTCTGAGCCTGCTCACTTACTTTAAATTGTAAATTATATAATTTACAATAGGAATCTTGACGCTCTTTAAAAGATTTAGTATCCTTATTATATGCAAATATACCCAAATCTTTTAGCTTATTAAATACGTTTCAAACAAAATAGAAGAAAATGTCTCATTACACATCTATTAAAACGAAATATACAAATTCCAATGTATTAAAGAAAGTTATAAATAAACTTGGATACCCTTATGTGGTACATAATAATAATAATATTATTGAGGTTCCTGTAATCTTTTCAAAAAATTTAAAGTTTAGTATATATGAAAATTCTTATCAGAATTATTTAGCTTTTAAATCTAATGATTTAGCTTACGATATAATTACAGATTCTCAATCTTGGACACAAAAAGAAATAATTAGTACCTTTTTAAAAAAACTTGAATTAAATTACGGTTACTCTGAAACAATACACCAAGCACTTGATTTAGGTTTTGTTCGATCAAAAGTTCTTACAACAAATAATAAAAATAATAGATTTGTTTTCCAAAGATGTGTTGAAGTTAAGCGTTAAACAATATAATTCTTAATTGAATAAAGCCATTAAACAATTATATCGATTAATGAAAAAGGTTCAGTGATATCGCTTAACTACTAACTTACTAATCGATATAATAAAATTTATATTATGAGGTTAAAATAAATAAAAAATTTGACTTTTTTTAACCTCATAATATAAATTTGATAGTAATTATAAAATACTAGTTTTTCTTAACCAATAAAAATTATATAAACATTTTTTAAAGTTTAAAAAAAGTTATAATAAATAAATAATCTTATCTATATTTAATTTTTGGAGCAATAAATATGAATGAAACAAATGCTACATTGCAACAACTTGTAAACCAACCATATAAATATGGTTTTTCTACTGATGTTGAAACTGAAACGCTTCCACCAGGTTTAAATGAAAATATAATAAGAAATATTATTAAAAAAAATAATGAACCTGATTATATGTTTCACTTCCGAACAGGAGCATTAAAAAAATGGCGAAAAATGAAAAGCCCCGGTTGGGCCAAATTAGATTTTTTGGAAATGGATTATCAAAAAATCGTTTATTATTCTGCACCAAAAGCAAAAAAAACTTTAGCTAATTTAGATGAAGTTGACCCAGAAATAAGAGATACTTTTGATAAACTGGGAATATCATTAAATGAACAAAAACGTTTGTCAAATGTTGCAGTGGACGCAGTTTTTGATAGTATCTCAATTGCAACAACATTTAAAGAAGAATTAGAAAAATATGGAGTTATTTTTTGTCCTATTTCAGAAGCTATTAAAATTTATCCTCATTTAATAAAACAGTTCCTAGGTACTGTAGTACCTTCTGGAGATAACTTTTTTGCTGCATTAAATTCAGCTGTATTTACAGATGGGTCATTTTGTTATATTCCAAAAAATTTAAAATGCCCATTAGAGTTATCAACATATTTCCGTATCAATAATAAAGAAGCAGGGCAGTTTGAACGTACGCTAATCGTTGCAGAAGAAGGAAGTTACGTTAGTTATCTTGAAGGATGTACAGCCCCACAATACGATACTAATCAATTACATGCTGCTATTGTAGAGTTAATTGCTTTAAAAAATGCAGAAATAAAATACTCAACGGTCCAAAATTGGTATGCAGGTGATAAAAATGGGGTCGGTGGAATTTATAACTTTGTAACCAAACGTGGTTTATGTATAGGAGAAAATTCGAAAATATCTTGGACACAAGTTGAAACAGGATCTGCTATTACTTGGAAATACCCTAGTTGTGTTTTAATTGGTAATAAATCTCAAGGAGAATTCTATTCAGTAGCTTTAACAACTAATATGCAGCAAGCGGATACAGGGACTAAAATGATCCATGTTGGTTCTAATACAAAAAGCCAAATAATCTCGAAAGGAATATCTGGTGGCTTTTCAAAAAATAGTTATCGTGGATTAGTTAAAATCGGTACAAAAGCTTTAAATAGTAGAAATTTTTCTCAATGCGATTCGCTTTTATTTGGTGCCGATGCTCAAGCAAATACTTTCCCTTACATACAAGTACAAAACTCAACTTCTAAAATAGAGCATGAAGCTTCAACTTCCAAAGTTGGGGAAGAGCAGCTTTTTTATTTATTGCAGCGCGGTATTAATGCAGAAGATGCTGTTACATTAATACTAACTGGTTTTTGTAAAGTTGTTTTTGATGAGTTACCTATTGAGTTTGCTTCAGAAGTTGAGCATTTATTACGTATAAAATTAGAAGGGAGCGTAGGATGAGCCAGAATAATAAAGTCCCACTTTTAGAAATTAAAAATTTACATGCAAATATTAATGATAACAAAATTTTAAAAGGAGTTAATTTATGTATTTTTGAGGGAGAAATACATGCTATAATGGGGACAAATGGTTCTGGGAAGAGTACTCTTTCAAAAGTAATTGCCGGTCACCCATCTTATGAAGTAACGGAAGGAGAAATTCTATTTCAAGGACAAAATATTTGTGACTTGGACCCAGATTTACGCTCTCATTTAGGTTTATTTTTAGCATTCCAGTATCCAGTAGAGATTGCGGGGGTAGATAATCAAGAATTTCTTCAAGCGATTTATAATGCAAAACAAGTCTCAATGGATTTACCAAAAGTAAACCCCTTGTTTTTTTATGAATTGTTAAGAGAAAAATTAAAAATGGTTAAATTAGATGAAAGCTTTATTTCTAGAAATGTAAATGAAGGGTTTTCAGGTGGGGAGAAAAAACGAAATGAAATTCTACAGTTTGCTTTATTAGACTCAAAATTAGGGATCCTTGATGAGACAGATTCAGGTCTAGATATTGATGCATTGAAATCTATCTCTGAAACAATTAATACATTAATGGAAAATAAAAGCAAAAGTGTTATTCTGATTACTCACTATAAAAGATTATTAGAATATATACGACCTGACTTTATTCATGTTATGCAAGATGGACAAATTATTAAAACAGGTGATGCTAGTCTAGCAAATTTATTGGAAGAAAAAGGTTACGATTGGTTAAAGCCTGTAATTAATTAAAAATTAAAAACTATTTAACTAAATTGTCAAAACACAAATATTAATATATATAATTGTATTTTGACAATTTAGTTCAATTTTTAAAATTGAATATTTAACCAAATACCAAAATATAAAATTACAGCCTATTTTTTTTTTATTTTCAAATAAAAAAGACTTAAAGAATAATTTTTTATTTAATCTACTTTAAAGCTACCATCAATTAAGTAAATTGAATGTATAATCAGTCGTTAGTTATAACAAATATAATTCCTCAGTAGCTCAGTGGTAGAGCAATCGGCTGTTAACCGATTGGTCGTAGGTTCAAATCCTACCTGGGGAGCTTCTTTAATTATTGAATTTTTCAATTTATTCCTTAGAATAGACAACAATTATACAATACTTAGGTAAGAAAAAAAATTATTTAAATAGATGTCTTAACACTTATAAGAATAATAATTAAAAGTTGTAAATATTTTATAACAAAAATAAATTAGCTGATTAGGTAAGTCTGATATTAATCATTTTATTTAAAAATTTTCTATTATCTACTTTATTATTCCTTGCAGTTAATACTTAGTAATTAACGTATGACTATTGCAATTGGACAAACAGAGCGTAGTGGGTTATTTGACCTTGTAGATGACTGGTTAAAAAGAGATCGTTTTATTTTTGTAGGTTGGTCAGGGTTACTTTTATTTCCTTGTGCTTATTTATCACTTGGGGGCTGGTTTACTGGAACAACTTTTGTTACTTCATGGTACACACATGGATTAGCAACTTCATATTTAGAAGGTTGTAATTTCTTAACTGCAGCAGTTTCAACACCATCTAATAGTATGGGACATTCCCTTTTACTTTTATGGGGACCAGAAGCTCAGGGTAATTTCACACGTTGGTTCCAGATTGGTGGTCTGTGGGCTTTTATAGCACTACATGGATCATTCGCACTAATTGGATTTTGCTTACGTCAGTTTGAAATTGCTCGTTTAGTTGGGATTCGTCCTTATAACGCGATAGCTTTTTCTGGACCGATTTCAGTTTTTGTTTCTGTTTTCTTATTATATCCATTAGGACAAGCGAGTTGGTTTTTTGCTCCAAGTTTTGGGGTAGCAGCGATATTCCGTTTTTTATTATTTTTACAAGGGTTCCATAACTGGACATTAAACCCATTCCATATGATGGGTGTAGCTGGTATCTTAGGTGGGGCATTATTATGTGCTATCCATGGTGCTACTGTAGAAAATACTCTATTTGAAGATGGAGATGCTGCGAATACTTTCCGTGCATTTACACCAACACAATCAGAAGAAACTTATTCTATGGTAACAGCAAACCGTTTTTGGTCACAAATTTTTGGAGTAGCTTTTTCAAACAAACGTTGGTTACATTTCTTTATGCTTTTTGTGCCTGTTACAGGGTTATGGACAAGCGCTATCGGGATTGTAGGACTTGCTCTTAATTTAAGAGCTTACGATTTTGTATCACAAGAGCTTCGTGCTGCTGAAGATCCAGAATTTGAAACATTCTATACTAAAAATATTTTATTAAACGAAGGTATCCGTGCTTGGATGGCTGCACAAGATCAGCCACATGAAAACTTTGTATTCCCTGAGGAGGTTCTACCACGTGGAAACGCCCTTTAATATTGTAGCAGGTAGAGACATTGAATCTACAGGTTTTGCTTGGTGGTCTGGTAATGCTCGTCTTATTAACGTATCTGGTAAATTATTAGGTGCACATGTAGCCCATGCAGGTATCATGGTTTTTTGGACAGGTGCGATGACGTTATTTGAAGTTTCTCATTTCATACCTGAAAAACCTTTATACGAACAAGGTTTTATTTTAATCCCTCATTTAGCAACTTTAGGTTGGGGTGTAGGCCCTGGTGGAGAAATTGTAAGCACTTACCCATACTTTGTGGTTGGAGTTGTACATTTAGTTTCTTCAGCTGTATTAGGTTTTGGTGGTATTTACCATTCATTAATTGGTCCAGACACACTAGAAGAATCATTCCCGTTTTTCGGTTACGATTGGCGTGATAAAAATAAAATGACATCTATTTTAGGAATTCATTTAATCTTTCTTGGTTTAGGTGCTTTACTATTTGCTTTCCGAGCTATGCCAGGTAATCTATTTAGCTATGGGTTATATGATACTTGGGCACCGGGTGGTGGAGATGTTAGATTTATTGATAACCCAACTATAAATCCTTTTATTATTTTTGGATATGTATTTAAATCACCATTTGGTGGTGATGGTTGGATTGCTTCAATTGATAATATGGAAGATCTTGTAGGTGGTCATATATGGGTAGGTGCGCTTTGTGTTATTGGTGGTGTATTCCATATCGTAACTAAGCCATTTGCCTGGGCACGTAGAGCATTTGTTTGGTCTGGGGAAGCTTATTTATCTTATAGTTTAGCTGCTTTATCTATTATGGGTATAACTGCTTCTATTTTTGTATGGTATAACAATACTGCTTATCCAAGTGAATTCTTTGGTCCTACTGGTCCAGAAGCTTCTCAAGCACAAGCCTTTACTTTCTTAGTGAGAGACCAACGATTAGGTGCAAATATTGCTTCTGCACAGGGTCCTACTGGTTTAGGAAAATATTTAATGAGATCACCTAGTGGTGAGATCATATTTGGTGGTGAGACAATGCGTTTTTGGGATTTACGTGCTCCATGGGTAGAACCTTTACGTGGTCCTAATGGTTTAGATATTAATAAAATCAGAAATGATATCCAACCTTGGCAAGAACGTCGAGCAGCGGAATATATGACTCATGCTCCATTAGGGTCTTTAAATTCTGTTGGTGGTGTAGCTACTGAAATAAATTCTGTAAACTATGTATCACCTCGTTCTTGGTTAACGACATCTCACTTTTTCTTAGGTTTCTTCTTATTAGTTGGTCATTGGTGGCATTCTGGTCGTTCAAGAGCTGCTGCTGCAGGTTTTGAAAAAGGTATAAACCGACAAACAGAGGCTGTACTTTCAATGCGTCCAATTGATTAATCTAATTTTTATTTCTTATAACAATAATTAAACGTAAATATAAGAAAATTTATTAAGTTTTCTATAACTAACTTTAATTATTGTTGAATATTATAAATATTAAAAAATTTTAGCCATTTTTATATTAATAAGAATGGGTAAAGTTTTTTAACAATAATTTTTACCTCATTTATCTCATTTTCCTCATTAATATAACCTTTTGATGTAAGTGTTCCTTCAACTATTAAATAATTGCTTGTTTTATAATATTTTACAAAATCACCTTTATAATCACCCCAAAGTAAAAGTGTTAATTCATTTCTAGAATTTTTTTGTCGAGGAGCTGGAAATTTTACTTTTATTTCCATAGATTGACATTCCTTATAAATTAAATGGACTGGCTTTTCAATAACTTTTACAACAAAAATAGCATGATTCATATTATAAATATTAAATTATAGAAGTTTGATTTTTTTTGATTTGACCAGCATTTAATTTTTCTAAAAGGGTAAGCATCATTTCAAAGTATTCTCGGAAATAAAAATCTAATTCTAATACTTCTTTTTTATTAATATCTAATGAATCATATGTATCTTGGATTGAAGATGTAAAACTTTGAGTATTATTTATTACTTCAATAAATGCTAAACGATCACTAATTTTAAGACTCCACTCAAAAAACCCTGTTATTTGTCTAAAAACTTTTAAAAGAAATACAGGAACTGTTTGAGTTTTTGCTTTTTGCCCAGATAATTTTTCACAAAGCTCAATAATTTCCTCTGATTTCCAAGCTTGAGAGCTCCCAGTAGCAAATATTTTATTTTCTGTTTCTTTAATTGATAAACTTTTTATACAAAAAAATGCTGCATCTTGAGTATCTATATAAGCAATTGTTGGTGATTCTAATGTAACTAAAATAGATTTTTGCTCTAAAATAGGTATTGCGTATTGATAGATAAGTCCTTGAAAAAAGCCAGCATATTTAAAAATAGTAAATGGAATGGTTGAACTTTTTATAAACTTTTCTATTCTATATTTCATTTGCATTAAAGTTATATAGGGATACTTCTCTGAATTCAAAATTGATAAGAATATAAAGCGTTTTAGTTGAACATATTTTGATAATTCGATTACGATTAATTTACCATACCAGTCTACATGTATTAATTCAGTATTATCTTCAGGTTTAGTAGTTGATGCATCAATTATAGCTGTCACACCTTGAAAGGAAAGTGGTAAAGTTTCTGGTATTGTTAAATCACCATAAACTAACTCAGCTCCCCATTCTTTTAAAAAATTGGCGGCTCTTTTATTACGAACAATACAACGAACTTGAAAACCATTCTCTAAAGCTTTTCTAACAATTTGTCGACCTAAGGTTCCGGTTCCTCCAAGAATAAGTAGTGTCATAAATAGGTTATTTTTTTGTAAATTTTTAAGACTTGTGTCAGATATCAGATAGAGTTATAGTATAATACTATATTACTCTCTATATAGTACAATATAAAAAAAAGTATAGACTTTTTTTATTTTACTATATAACCATTTGCAGAATTCAATAGAAATACCGATTTTTATTATACATTATAAGCTATATGCGAGAGTAAAACAAATTGGTTTTCTAACAGGATCATATTAGAAAACTAATTTGTTTTATAATTCTTATTTTTGTTAAACTAAATGTATAGCCTTTTAATCATCTTGGTTTCAGAATAGAATTTTTATTAAGAAGAGTGTCAATAAAGTAAATAAATAAAAGGGCTAAGAAATGGTTTTTTGGGATAATTTATTACGTTATCCAAGATTTTTTATATCTTCAATGCTGGGATTAATTTTAATATTATTAACACCTATTATTGAACAGTTGAAAAAGTTTAATGATAAGAAAATAATATATTTTTTTTTAATAAGTATTTTAATTACTTTATTTTGCATTTTAAAAGAAATGCTAGGTATCGAGTAAATTAATTTATTACACTTACTTCATTATTACATTTAAAAATAATTAATTTATGACAACCCAACAATTTTTTAACTTAATGCCCTACTATGGGGAAAATACTGAACCAGAATTAAAATCAAAAGAAATAGAACCAACAGAAAAAGTAGAACAACAAATATATTATTTTTCAAAAAGTCCTTTCCGTAATACACAAATGAAATATTCTAAGAAGGATTATTTTAAAAGACGTAGTTCACGACGTGGAGAATTAGGCCGTAACCAAAGGTTTAAATCAGCTGAACTTGGTATACAAAAGACGTCTGAAAAAAACTATTATAACCAAAGTTCAACTATTGCTGAAAAGAAAAATATAAAAAAAGTTGATCTTTTTAAAGATATCCAAGAAATTGAAGAAAAAAGTTTATATATTCATACTGGGGCATTTGCTCTTTTTGACACATTAGTCCGTAGTGAGATACATTCAGTTTTTGGATATCCTGGAGGAGCAATATTACCTATTTATGATGAATTGTTTTTTTGGGAAGACAAAAAATTTATTAAACATTATCTTGTAAGGCATGAACAAGCTGCAACGCATGCTGCAGATGGTTTTAGTAGATCTAGTGGACAAGTTGGTGTTTGTTTTGCCACATCAGGTCCAGGTGCAACTAATTTAGTTACTGGTATTGCAACTGCTTACTTAGATTCAATCCCAATGATAGTTCTGACTGGACAAGTAGGGACTCAATTTCTTGGAACTGATGCTTTTCAAGAAATTGATATTTATGGAATAACTTTATCTTTAGTAAAACATTCGTATGTTGTTTTGGAATCTAGATTTTTGTCTCAAATTCTTGCAGAAGCAATATATGTCTCTCAAAATGGGAGACCTGGTCCAGTTTTAATCGATATACCAAAAAATGTAGGTTTAGAAAAAATAAAAAGGTTTATCCCATGCTATGCAACAACTATACATAAGGTCTTAGGTTGGAGATATAAATTTAAGAACCAAACTGACAAAATAAGAATGGCCTTACAAAGGCTATCAGAATCTTCAAGGCCCCTATTATACATTGGTGGTGGAGTTGTAAGCTCACAAGCGGGCCGAGAATTAGCTCGGTTTGCTTATCGTTACCAAATACCTGTGACAACAACTTTAACAGGAAAAGGAGCATTCAATGAAAATAATAGATTATCTTTGGGTATGCTAGGTATGCACGGTACTGTATATGCGAATTTTTCGGTAGCAAATTGCGACCTATTAATTGCCGTTGGTGCTAGGTTTGATGATAGAGTCACTGGAAAATTACAAGATTTTGCTTGCAAAGCTTTTATTATCCATATTGATGTTGATGAGGCAGAAATTGGTAAAAACAAAAACGTTGGTATTGGTATTGTAGGTGATATTAAAAAAATCTTAACAAAGTTTTTATTATTAATGGATCGACCAGAACATAGATGGTTAAAAACGCCTCTTCGTAAAGAATTTAAAAAATGGTATAAAAAAACTATAGAATGGAAGCAGGAATTTCCATTATTACCAATTCCAGGAGATTATTCATTATTGCCTAAAACCGTTGATGACGTTTTATTACCTCAAACTGTTATTAAAACATTAACAGATATTAGACCTTATGCAATAATTACTACGGATGTTGGACAACACCAAATGTGGGCTGCACAATATACAAAATGCAAACGACGTAAATGGTTGTCTAGTGCTGGTTTAGGTACCATGGGATTTGGCTTACCTGCTGCTATTGGTGCAGCTGTGGCTTATCCAAAAGAAGATATTATTTGTATTACTGGTGACTCTAGTTTCCAAATGAATTTACAAGAATTGGGAACAATTTCTAAATATAAATTAAGAATTAAAATTATTATTATTAATAATCATTGGCAAGGAATGGTACGTCAATGGCAAGAAACATTTTACGAAAGTCGATATTCTCACTCTAATATGGTAGAAGGAGCACCAAAATTCGATGTACTTGCAAATGCTTATGGTATTAAAAGTATGTATACTGAACGCCAATCAGAAATATGGCCTACATTACGTGATACTTTGGAGGGGCCTGAACCTGTCCTACTTGAATGTAATGTTCTAGAAGATGAAAATTGTTACCCGATGGTTGAACCTTCAAAATCAAATAGTGAAATGGCTTTATCAAGAAAACTTTCAACAACAATAGAAGGTTTAGTTATAGATAAAGAAGAAGAAGCAAAAAAATTAAATTAGGCCTAGTAAAAATCATAATTAATAAAAAAAGAGAGGATAAATCTCTCTTTTTATTTTAAATTAAATATAAATATATATTCCTAAGCAAGTCTTGAGTAGTATTCAATAACTAGCATATCATTTATTTTAAATCTAAGATCTTTACGTTTTACTAAATTTAGAATTTTACCTGTTAATAATTTTTGGTCAAACTCTAAGTGACTATTTAAAGAATTATCATTTGAAGTTGCGTTTTCCCCTTGATTTAAATTGGATTTAATTAACGCTATTGCTTTAGGTTTTGTAGAAAAACTAATAGAATCATTTGGGCGGCATTGAAAACTAGGTATATCCACTCTTTTTTTATTTATTAGAACATGCCCATGGTTAACAATTTGTCTTGCAGCAGGGATTGTTGGAGCTAACCCTAAACGAAAAATAATATTATCTAGTCGCATTTCTAAAAGTTGCATTAATAAAAAGCCTGTTAGCCCTTTTCTTCGTCTTGCTTCCCTAACATATCTTAATAATTGCGATTCAGTTATCCCATAATTATAACGTAATTTTTGTTTTTCATTTAATCTAATTTTATAAGCTGATGCTTTTGGAGTTTTCTGATCAGTTGTCTCTTTTCCTTGTGCATTCTGCTTTTTTAGTACTACTTTTCTCGTTAAACCTGGTAAATCACCAAATCTTTTAATAATTTTTAAACGCGGTCCTCTATAACGTACCATTTTAATTATATTGATGTTTTTAAATTTAAATCAATTTACTAATAAACTTAAAAGAATTATAAATAGTGGGATTAAAAATTGTTTCTTATATTATGAAATAGTAAAGTAATGTATTATATTCATATAGGGCTTGTAGCTCAGTGGACTAGAGCGCGTGGCTACGAACCACGGTGTCGGGGGTTCGAATCCCTCCTAGCTCAGAGAATATTATAGATTGATTTTTGATCCTTTTTGGGGTATAGCCAAGTGGTAAGGCAGTGGACTTTGACTCCGCCATTCGTAGGTTCGAATCCTCCTACCCCAGTTCTTTCTTATTCAAATTAAATTAAAATACTCTAATGTTTCAAGAGAAGTTAAAATTTTTGAGGGAACCATCTCATTATTTTTTGTTTGACTAATACTTAAAAAAAAGCTCTTTTGAAGCTGCTGGTTTAAGTCTTTATTTAAAGCCTTTGCGATTACTTTGCGTTTACTTTTGTTTATATAGTACAATAAATTCTCTTTTGCTTTATGACTAGTTGGTTTATTTAATTGTTTGGTCGAAAATATATTGCAATAAATAACAAATAATATAATATTTATATCAGAAACTTTAAGGTTTTTATCTTTAGTAAATGTAAGTTTTTTATTAGGGTATTCTATGTTATCGATTAAAAATTCGAAAAAAATGGGATCCAAATCTTTAATTAAAAAAAGAATTTGTAGGGTTTTTCTATTTTTAGTTATCATTTACTAAAATCTGATATAAAATTTAAACATGGATATTTGTAGTCATAAAAATAGTCTATAAAATTTATTAAATCTTATAAGCTATTTTTATAACTATAAATTAAAATTTAGCCAAAAGTTCGAATTTGAATTTTGAGCTATCTCTTATTAACTTCGTTATACTCTCTACTTCGTTAACATTTAATAACCAATAATTTATAATCTCAGTATAAGCATTTAATATATCAATCGAATCATCTTTTGGCATCCAAGGCTTATAGGATAATTCTTCTTTTAATAATTGCCACCCATTCTCTCTAGGCCAAAAAAAAAAAGTAGTAATGGGTAATGTACGATTATTTTGGAGTTTTTTATCTACAGCTAACCCTAAATAGTTTTTACTCCAAATAATCTTAAAGACATAGACACTTGTATTTAACATCAATAAATTACCTATAGTTTTTTTTATTTTCTTTTAAAATCCAGAAGATTTTCTTAATAGATTTTTAACAACTTCTGTAGGTTGAACACCACTAGCTAATCTAAGAATTGTTCGCTCACGATTAATATGAAAAGTTTTGTTCATCGGGTTATAAAAACCCAATTCTTCTAATACTTTACCATCTCTTTTTGTTCTAACATCCATTACCACAATTCTATAAAAAGGTTGTTTTTTACGACCACCACGTTTAAATCTTATTTTTAACATTTCTAATATAAGTTTTATTATAATATATCTAATTTTCCTTCCTAAAAAATAGGAGGTTCTGTAAAAGTAATAGACTCCAATGTTCGTATTATCCACTCAAGGAAAATAAATGCACACATAGAAGACATATCCATACCTAGGACAGTAGGTACTATGTCATCAAATTCTTTTAAGAAAAAATCTGTTGCGTGTAATAA